GAGATAAGGTTTTCTAAATGAGATCCACGAATATGCAGGCTAGAAAGATGCTATTTGCTGCTATTCTATCTATTTGTGCATCAAGTTCGAAGAAGATCTCAATCTATAATGAAGAAATGATAGTAGCTCGTTGTTTTATAGGCTTTATCTTATTCAGTCGGAAGAGTTTAGGAAAGACTTTCAAAATGACTCTCGACGGGAGAATCCAGGCTATTCAGGAAGAATCGCAGCAATTCCCCAATCCTAACGAAGTAGTTCCTCCGGAATCCAATGAACAACAACGATTACTTAGGATCAGCTTGCAAATTTGTGGCACCGTAGTAGAATCATTACCAATGGCACGCTGTGCGCCTAAGTGCGAAAAGACAGTGCAAGCTTTCTTATGCCGAAACCTAAATGTTAAGTCAGCAACACTTCCAAATGCCACTTCTTCCCGTCGCATCCGTCTTCAGGACGATCTAGTCACAGGTTTTCACTTCTCAGTGAGTGAAAGATTTGTCCCCGGGTCTACGTTGAAAGTTTCTATAGTAGAACTCATTCGAGAGGGCTTGGGGGTCTTAAAAATGGTTCGGGTGGGGGGTTCTCTTAATAATAAAGAAAACGAATAGAATCTAATTCATGTTCACAGAAGAGCGGATCCAATACCAAGACGACTTCTTTCTCAGGAAGTGCAGCAAGTACTTGATAAATTCTGGAATATCATGCCCCACAACATATATACTGACCGACAAGATCAATAGTAGAAGAAGGAAGGGAATGCGCTGTTGCCTTGGGGTGGGGCAGAAGCTTCGGTTTGCTTTAGTTTAAGGAAAATGCATCTCATGCCATGGTTCTTGTTTGCGTATCCGCGATTGGTCAACTATTAGTTTCCGCTGCAAGTGCTTGAGAATGAATAGGAATAGGAGCTGTGATCTTAGCAATTAAATCAGAGTAAGCTGTTCTCGAATAAGCTCTTAGTCTTGAGGTTTGGATTGCAGCAGGTCTAATATAATAGTCGACGAAAGGACAACAGTTTTCAGGTTTCAAAGAATTTCATCCCTATCCCTTTCATCCAAGCCAATTGAATTAGTAACCGATGCTAGAAAGGGAACTGAATCCCTAGCCGGTGTTCGAGAATCTATAGAATCGGCTGTTAAAGAATCTGACTCTATCAATTGAATTTCTTTTTCATTGACATCTGCCTGCTTTCAAAAATATTCCCATTAGCCGGGCTAGGCACCTAGGGCTGCTTCTGCTAGGCAGTCATCAACCATGGGACTATTCTTGCAATCTGACTTGGGACAAAAATTCCACTACCAGGACCACTACTGATGACTGACTGATCCAGAGAGCTCAGACTGACGGTTAGGTGGTTCGGTTGCTTCAAAGGAAGGGGTTCTTCGAGGAAAGGTTCGGGTGGGGAAGGAGGTTGTGATAGGAAGCTCTTTCTTCTAGGAGGGGAGTAGACAGCCTCTGAACTCGAGTCAAGAAATTCTTGAAGAAATGGTTACAGACCAGGTAAGTGTACCTGAAGTGAAAAAATGACACATAAATGCCGTACGTAAGATAGATCACCACAAGGAGAGGAGAGCCAGGGTAAGGCAAAGGGAAGGAGAAATGATAACACTCTTTAGAACAACTTAGATGTCACGGAACGTAAAAACCAGATAGAAAAGAATGAGATCACCAATCCTATGACAACTGCTATCCTACCAACGTCTTTCAATGTGCTATCCTACAACAGTCTGACGTCCAGGAACGCCACGGATTAAATTGAATTGTTAGTGAGGGAAGCTTTTGACGGATAAGGGCACTCTACCCCTGGAGTGCTTGGCTACCCCGTTAAGATTGAACTTCCACCAAATCCTTATTGTGTGTTCAACCACAGGTGGATCCCCCAATCGTCTGATCCTCTGGAGGTAGAAACTGAGCTGGCTGAAGCTGAACCAGAGCCTACTGAGGAGGGAAAGTCAAACCCTTCGCACGCCCTATCTAGCCTAGCAGCTAGTTTCAGGAAACAACTGGCATCTAATTGAATTGATTCTTTCTCCCCGTCTTGAATAGAAAAAGTAGAACGAGAGGTTCCGGAGCTGATAGCATTTTCCTTTCTCGGGTCGGGATCCCATTCTCTTTCTCTATGAGGTCTACCAGGCTGAACCTTTACACCGACCGATATGATAAAGCATTCAAGGTCCTTCTGTACTGACTTCAATAAAGAAGAAAGGCTAGCTATATGCTTCACACATGCAAGTTGTAAGGTAAGGTTGTTTACTTCCTTCAACCTTTCAAAACCTATGGGCTTCAAAGTCAGTCAAATAGGGACAGCAGGAAGCATGGCAGTCTTGGTTCTTGTGCTCGAATCAATGGCAGCGAATGCAGGCTTTGAAATCAATTCTCTCACTTGTTGCGTTCTAACTTCTTTCCGTAAAGTTTACTGGAAGACTACTAGCGTCCTGCTCTTCGGATTACTCTTTCAATCTGCAGGATCAGATGACGAGTCCATACAGAAGGCGAACATTGAGGGACGGTCTGTCAAGAGGCGATAAGAAGTAAGAAGTCAAGAAATCTGACTCTAATGAGTTGGAAGGGCGGTTAAAACCATGTTTGGAATTGAATCAAATAGGCATCCCGAAATCATGCTAAAGCAAGAGGCCGGCTAAGGTAATGAAATTCAACACTGGACATGGTACGGAAGTGATCGGAGAGCAGGCTACGAGCAGGGAAACCTTGCGTTTGCTTTGTTTGCGCAGGCTACGTTTGAGCTTTTTAGATGGTAAATCAGGGAAATCACTTTCATTGGGACAGAACCCAGTAGTAAGGGCATTAGCGAAGGTATGATTCACATCTCTAGAGTTCTCTATAGTTACATTAGAATAGCGATCTTCGCTCAGCTAGATAGTTTTGATTTGTTGCTCGTTTGATTTCTTGCTTGTAGGGATTCTATTATATAATATAGGCTCCAGGTATGCTTGAAAGGCGAAGAGTCCTATTCTATTCTTCTTTGCCTTTTTTGTCCTATAGTGGGATTGAATAAAGAGAGTCAAAACTACAGTACAAGCAAGAACTATAGGGACGTCAGTGATTCTGTTAGCAGATGAATTCTCAAGAGTTCCCTTTTCAATGCCAGGTAAACTTCACCTCTTTTTTCTTATTGTTCATGGTATACTCAAATTCAAGCTGTTTTTCTAGGGCGAGATGCCAATATCAAAACAAAGAAAAGAGCTCTATTCAACAATTGAATTTCCTTATCTTATTCAACTCATCTCCCTCTTTCTAGATCCGAAAAGCGGTCTAAAGCCAATATCGAGGAAAGGGGCGTAGCGGGGAAAACATAAGCTTTGATAGGTTAGCTAGAAGAATCAAGAGAATAACGAAATTCGTAAGAATTCTTCCCAATTCCATGGTACTTCACAAGTAGTCATTCGTATTGGTGACTCTTAGCTTCTTCCTCTAGCCTTTAGCTCGGCACTAGGTTTAGTCTTCCTTCTCCTTCGAACTTCACTATCTGGCTATCGAGAATGAACTCTAATGTTAGAATAGGCTGCAAGAATAGAATGCAATTCCCCCTTCATCACTCTCTATCTCCGGCCCTTGCCATTAGTTAGCTTGCACTTCCCTTGCTTTCCCGCCTTCCTTGCCTTAGGGAAAGCAGTAAGTAGAGCATGAAGCTGTGGTAAGAATATCTGTCTTGGTAACCCTCGATTCTCTCTTGCAATTCGCGATGAGGTGAGAAGGAGGAGTGAGTCCCAAGCCGGGGCAGAAAGCCTATAAGTGGTTCGTCCCTTGAGTCAGTCAGACTTGCTTGACCGAAGGAGATAGAAGGCGAATCAATCAGTCTTATTGTTCTTTCTTCAGTTTAGCCTAAATTAGAGTATTGGTTAAGCATGCAGATAAGAAGCTTTTTGAGCCAATCATCGGTCCGGTTAAGGATATGGATAGGGTCCGTGGTCGTGTAAGCCAAGTGAAATGTGACTTAGTTAAGATCATGGACCGTTATTTACCCGGGCTGTCCACCATACCCCTTGAACAAGGGTGTGTGTGGGCTCCGACTTGGAAGCTAAATAAGGAGAAGATTGTAACGTCTGTCCTTGTTAACCGTAAGAAAATAAGAAAATGGCTTATGAAAAGGTTCAGGCCAAAAAATAATCTTGGCTAGCCTTTCTTTATGAGTTAGCGTCATGGACCTTCCTAGTAAGGAATATTCAGGCCATGGGGGAACAGTGGTCTCCCGGCATTTTGTGGCCGGTTTACATTTTTTAGGGGTAAGCTAAATAAGACGATTAGTGGCTTATGCCTTGATTACTTTGAGAAGTATATCGGTCCGGTGCTACCCACTGTTGACCAAATGGGTATTCAGCCTTAGACAGGACGACTGGGTCATAGTTTAGAGGGGGGAGGCAAGAGGAGACTTTTTGCAATAGGGAACTATGTAAACCAACGGTTACTTGCGCCAGTTTCTCAAAACACAAAAAAAAGGCTTGCATTCTCATTCTGCTTTAAGAGGCAAGCTGTGGACCACCACGTCTGTGCTGTGTCCAGGCCTGGCATATCTCGATAAGACCATGCGAAGACATCTCGCAATTCTCGAAGTAAGTCGATCAATTTCTGCCGTTCAGCCGCAGAGAGTGAAGTAGCGATCTTGATCTCCTTCCTAGCTTCCTCGCTTTCTAGATTAATCAGTTCAGTTGACTCCTCATGGGGCGGAAACCCTTTTAAGTAAGGACCTCGAGCCCTATCTGAATGATCATATTGGCTGGGCGACATTTGAATCTGGAGACAAAGCAAAAAGGGAATGAGCAAGCATAGAATCTGATCGAATCAGACCAAGACGAACAGTGGGCCCTATTTTGAGTAAGGGGTGAGAAGGATGCCCTATCTTATCCAAAGATGGTAGCAAGCTCTTCTTTGAATAGGTTCCCAATCCAATGATCATGCCTTCATTCCTTATTAAACACGAGATTTCTCGAAACCTCTATTATTTACGACTGATTCCGTTACGCCCTCCCCATGCTGATTGATTGACTTCTTGTTCTAGGACGCTTTCTACTCTTTCTTGTCTGCCCAATGAACTTCCTTCTTCTATATCTTCTTATTTAGGAAGAACGGATTCTTTTATCCATATCCTATTCATGGACCATGCTTAGTTCTATCAAGATCTAGCTCTCCCTCTTCAGAGGCTTCACAGGACAGTCTATGGTCCGTTTTCCTTTCGACCTTATATGGATCCCCTATTATCCTATTCATGGGCAATGAGAAAATAAAAAAGAAGGGCTCAGTCTTGGGAAAGGTCTTCTTGGCCTGATAGATAGAATGTTTAAGGCCTCTTAGACTTTGCTTAAAGAGGCGGGTCTATCCTATACTATAAGGATGTCTTACTTTCTTCCTAAAGTAGCTTCCTACTACGACTCGGACGGGGGAAGAAGGATTTCGAGGGGTAGGCTTTCCTGTCCTCCCTTACACGGGGCTCTCTCCCCAAGCAAAGAGAAATGCGGTACCGGCTGTGATCACACGCTGGGCGCAAATCCGAGAATCTTATGCTTCAGCTTAAACGGGGCAAAAGTAGCTATCTGGCACATTAGGGAGGAGGTCTCATCTGAGGAAGGCGGATGATAGGATAGCTCTATTTTATAGGGACTAACGACCCCCTCTTCTAATAGCCAAACCTGTTATCCTTCCCTCTCTTTCTCTCGGGATTCTACATGACACCAACTGCTATGAATATCTCTATTTCAAGACGAATACCTTTTTCTAGGGTTGGTGTGGCTGGCTATGACCTTCTGGGCCTCAGACTGAATGGATAAGAGTTGGCTCTTTTGGTCAGACTATCCCATTCTTTGTCCGATTCAGGGCATCCTGTGGGGAATTCAACCCACGTGAAAGCAATGCCTACGATCTTGGTCTTTGCTGCAAAAAGCTACGCTACTCTTGATTAGCAATCAGATCAAGTTAATCTCAAGAGCAGACCCTCTCAAGTTCTTAATGAAAAGACCAATGTTATCAGGTCGATTGACCAAATGGTCTCTGTTATTCTCTTAATTGGAGAGAATATTTATTCAATAAATCTGTGAAGGGAAAGGCTCTGGCGGATTTCCTAGAAGCTCATCCATACCATAAAATCATAGGTAGCTTGGAAGCATAGGACTAATTCATTCCCCCCTACCCCGGTTTACTTGAAATTCCATCTTTGTTGAGTAGGGCGCGAAAGAAAGCTTTCGAGCTTATGTCCCACCCGACGGAAAGCAGGAAGGGGAGGAGATCGAATGCAGGGAGGTTCCGAACATTATACTGATCATAAGGTTATTTATATTCGGCAGAAGCATCTATCTAATAGAAGTCACCCACTCCCTTTTTATATTCTCTTAGGCTGGATGCTGCGAGAAAACAAGCCTAATCGTTCCACAGACTAGATAAGTCTATTCCTATAACGCTCGTTCCAGGTATGTAACTCGATTCATATGACTTTGAATAAAGCCCTTGTCCCTAGCCCTCGGAAGGTTGGAGCAGCAAGTCATTCCTACACTCGCTAAAGGCTAACTCTAGGGCTTGATCACTGTATTTGACTTCCACAGAGGTTTGGGGTACACTCCCTATTTCATTATAGTATTTTTCATTAAGGAAAATAAAAGCATATTTGATTATTCTCCCAGACGCTTATTAGCGCACCTCTCCATATGCCTATTATAGTAATAGTAATCCTACATCCTCTCATGAAAAGAAATCTCTAGGGAGTCCAACGGAAACCGCAGGTAAAGGAGCTCGCCTGGGAATATATTATCCTTTTTTATGCAATTGAATCACTGGAAACTAGCATTCAAACTAGTTAGATCAATGGCTAGTAAACCTGCTATACCTGCTGGACTGGATAGATCTTTTCGCTTTACTTTGCTTGTCCTATAGCTCGATAGCTTGAAAAAGATTATTCACTTGACTCCTATAATTCAAATAGATGGAACTATTACTTGAGTAAGCGAACTCTAGATGTATTTGATCCGTCCCTGCAACAGGCTCGGAAATAAATTAATAATCGAAAAGCTTTCCCCAGCTTTTGAGGTTGAGCTAGAACCGGCTTTTTATCTATATCTATAACCATCGCTTCGGCTATCCTAAGCGTAATCTGAATTTCAAGCGGCTTGCTACATCTGTAGTCGAATGAAGAGGGCTTGCACTGGCTGGACGTAAGACTGACTAGAAAGTCCTCCTTTACAGAGCTAGGTCAAGGGATGTTGAAGAGAGGGATTTTAGGCAATTCCCGAGGAATATGACATGGCTATTGTTGAAGGGAGTGAGAGCGGGAGTATGGCATGTTTTACGCAGACAGCTATTGACTGGGAAAAAGCTAGGTTCTCTGAGCATTGGTCTTAGAATATCACGCCCTAAACTGAAAGCTTGAAAGCCAGGAACAGAGTAAGCAGCAAAGCAGACTAACCGAAGTCTCTTTGCGGCGCGAGACAACTCTCTCTAAGGAACTCGTCTTACAGAAGGAGCTGCTGGAGAAGAAATGATAAAAGCAAAATCTCTCCC